CTTATTTAACCTATCCAACTTAATATGTGCTGAAATATCTATGCCCATCACTGCTGTAGATTATATAAAAATTAATAGTAGCCTTCAAGTTGTTTACCTCAAAACATAAAATATTTCCCCAGCATCTTCAGTGCCGTGCTCTGAATATGAGCTATTAAGGCTATAAGTACAGAGTACTAACAAAAATTATTATAATAAGAAGAATAAGGAAAATAAAAAAGGTAAATAATCTAATTTGAATTTTTTGATTTTGCTTTCTTAAGGCAGAAGATAGTTTAAAGGCGCCTTGGCCCCCGATAACTTCGAGCCAGCCCTGGTCAATAGATTTTATTATGCCCGTGCTTAAAAGAAGAGAAAATTTAGATAAAGGCTGAGATGACAGCAGCCCAAAAAATCATATAGTGTTTAAGAATATTTTTGCTTTAGAGGCCAGCTTCTGGGAAAAATCTATTATCCAAATTTGAGCAGATAAAAGAAAGCCAGAGAGAATGACAAATATTGTAAGTATTTTATGGCTAGGCGGGAGGAAAAAAGAAGATGGGATGAATGGGATAAATATTGCTTGAAAAAAAAGACCCCCTAAGATTGCACAAAAGCTAAGAGTTATTGTTGAAAAGTTAACATAAAAATCAGCTTCCCCTTTTGCATGGAAGGGGCTGCCCTGCATTGGCCCCCATAAAATAGAGAAAGACAGGCGGAGAGAGTAAGCGGCTGTTATCCCAGTTGCTAAAAAAATTAATATTACTATAAAAGCTCTTGTTGGGGCCGCAAGTGAGAGCTCTAAAATTAAATCTTTTGAATAGAACCCCCTTAAAAACGGGGCGCCGCAAAGCGAGAGATTAGCAATATTTATACATGTTACAGTTAATGGGAGATGCTTATGTCTTAATCCGCTAAATCGAATGTCTTGATTCCCAGACCCGCTATGAATAATAGTGCCTGCGCATAAAAATAGTAATGCTTTAAATAGTGCATGAGTATAAAGGTGAAAAAGAGTAAGATAGAAGGCCCCTATTGCTAAGGATATCATCATCACCCCTAATTGCCTTAAAGTGGAAAGTGCGATTACTTTTTTTAAATCATTTTCGTAATTGGCCCCAATGCCCGCTATTAGTAGAGTGAGCACAGAAATGAAAAGCAGTCTCGGCTTAAAAAAATCTCATTTACTTAGCGAAGGGTAAAATCGAATAAATAAGAAAACCCCAGCAGTAACAAGGGTAGAGGAGTGTACTAATGCGGAGACAGGTGTTGGCGCAGCTATTGCTGCAGGAAGTCAAGCAGAGAATGGAATTTGAGCACTTTTTGTTATCCCAGCTAACAAAATGCAGAAAGCCAGCCATGAAGAGAGATAAAAATCTCAAGATATTATAATTCTTCAATAGCCCGCTAATACTAAAATTCCGATAGAAAGAAGAATTATTACATCCCCGATGCGATTAGCTAAAATAGTTAATATTCCCGCTCCTAAAGATTTTATGTTTTGGTAATAGATCACTAAAATAAAAGAAACAATTCCAAGGCCGTCTCAGCCTAGAAGCAATGCGGGTAATCTAGGGATGAAAATCAATAAATTTATTGAGAGAACAAACAATATAACGAGCCATGTAAAACGACTTAAGAAAGGGTCGTGTCTTATATAGCTGGAAGAAAATATTATAACAGAACCTGAAATTAGGCAAACAATATTTCTGAAACTCAGCCTAAAAGGGTCTAGAATAAAGCTAGCAGTTATAAAGCAAGAGCTTACTTCTAGTAAACTAAATTCGTAAAGGATAGCAATGTCTTTTCTTATAAATTGAATCGTCACTGGAAAAATAAAAGCCCTGTATGCTAAGAGAAATAAAGATNTNATCNTTAGCACCACAAACTAATGTTCTTGTTAAACTAACCTAACCTGCAATTTGTAGCCTGGGTATTATTATTTTTATTTCATAACAAGTATTTTAATAAATCTTAATACCAAAGAAAGACAAGCTCTGATTTAAAAATCAAGAAGTTGGCAGGAATTCAGTGTAAAAAAAGTAACGTAAATCTTGTTGGGTTGATTTGTCTAAATGGTTTTACAAATTTTGGTGAGCCCCCATGCTGGCTGCAAGTAAATAAATATATCCTGTATAAAGCAGATAAAAACCTTATTATCACCAAGGGGGGGACTAGATATCTAGATCTGAAAATTACTGAGGGAAAAATTATAATTTCACCAAGAAGATTAATTCTAGGGGGCGCCGCCATATTTAAAATACAGAAAAGGAACCATCAAAGAGACAGGGCTGGGAGTAGCATTAACATCCCCTTAGACATATATAACCTCCGTGTATGTCTTTTTTCATATAAGTAATTTGCTAGTCTAAATAGTGCCGAAGAGCAGAACCCATGGGCTAATATTAATGCTAAAGCTCCCCCTCAGCCTCAGGTAGTTCCAGAAAGAATGCCTGCTAAGACTAAAGACATGTGTCCGACAGAAGAGTAAGCAATTAGAGACTTAAGATCAATTTGGCGAAAGCAAACTATAGATGTTAATATCCCCCCCCACAGCCCTAATGAGAGGAGGAAAAAAGACCTTCTATAAATTTGAAAGTTAAAAAATTGATAACACCGAAGGATGCCATAGCTCCCCAATTTTAGTAACACAGCAGCAAGCACTATAGAACCCGCTACCGGAGCTTCAACATGTGCCTTCGGAAGTCATAAGTGCAGAGAGAATATCGGGAGTTTGACTAGGAAAGCAGTAAAGACTAAAAAAATTAGAATATTTCATATTCAGCACTTTAAATTTAAAATATTATGTATCATCGGAGTTACCAACATATTTGAAGATTTTAATTCTCTTGCAGCTCATAAAATAGTTAAAAGAAGTGGTAGAGACGCTATTACAGTATAAATTATTATGTATATCCCAGCTTGAAGCCGCTCGGGCTGATAGCCCCATCCTAAAATTAAAAGAAGAGTAGGAATGAGCGAAGCTTCGAATAAAAAATAAAAAAAAAGAATACTTCTTGATAGGAATGTTAGTAAAAGAATTATGTTTAAAGAAGTTAAAAAAAAAGCAAAAGCATTAACTTTATTTGCCGCCATTTTTACAGATGCTTGTCTAGCTAAAAACATTATCAAGGAAATTCAGAAAGTTAATACTACTAAAACCGAAGATATAGAATCTCAGCATAAAAAGGATTCTCTGAGATTAAATGTTCAGTTCCTTTGCTGTAGGTGAAAAAGAGATAAAACGAAATTTACTCTTAGCACTCAAATTTTCACATATCAGCCTATTTTTTTATCCCGTATAAAAAAAAGAATCAATCTTACAAAAATTAACCCTAACACTTTTGTCTTGAAAATCTGCTTACGTAGTCATTCCCCCGAGTACGAATCATTGAAACTAAAACACTCAGGCCTAACCTTGCTTCGCAAGCACCTAGAGTAATAAAAATAAGGGCAGCTTCTCCCCTGATAGGGGTATTGAAAAATGAGAATAATAAAATAAAAACCCTTATAGTTACCGCTTCTAACCTTAGTAAAACCCTAAGAAGATGCTTATAGCGAAATCTTAAGGAAAGCAAAGCCATAAAAAACCCAATAAATCTAACTAACACTAAAAAAGGCCCCATATCATAAGCTCTAGGTTTAATGAAAGAGGATGCTCCTACTTAAGAAATCAAAATTCTTCGTGCCCTTACACCGCCATTAACAAGGTTGTTAAGCGAGTCGAACACTTAAAAATTGTTTTCAAGACAAAAGGCCTCCGAGGCAAACAACCATAAAATAAAATTTAACTACCTTTTTGAAGCTTGAACTACTCAATTTATAAAGTTCTTTAACGGAATAGCCTCCACAACAATTGGTATAAAAGAATGATTTGCACCACAAATTTCTGAGCACTGCCCGTAAAAAATCCCTGGATGTTTAATAAAAAACCTAAGTTGATTTAAGCGCCCAGGAATAGCATCCGCTTTTACCCCCAAAGAAGGAATAGTTCAAGAATGAATAACATCAGCTGAAGTAACAAGAACCCGAACGTCAGCCTCAACAGGCAGAACTACTCGGTGGTCAACTTCTAACAGCCGAAAATCTCCGTCATTTAAATCTTCAGTCGGAAGCATGTATGAATCAAACTCAATATTTAAAAAGTCTGAATACTCATAGCTCCAGTATCACTGATGCCCGATTCTTTTTAAAGTCAAGCTACAATCCCCGACTTCGTCTAAGAGGTACAACAGGCGGAGAGAGGGTAAAGCAAGAAAAATAAGAATTACGGCAGGAATAATAGTTCAGATAGTTTCAATCTCTTGGCCCTCGACCAAGGAACGACAAGTTAATGCATTAAGTATTAAAGAAACAGCAGCATAGCCAACTAACCTAATAATTATTACTAAGATCATCATAGCATGGTCATGAAAAAAAATTAACTCCTCTATTAGAGGAGACGCAGCATCCTGGAATCCTAGTTGGCCTCAAAAGCTCATATCTTGATGGTTGTTAAATTACTAATCATTTAAGTATACTTCCATTAGCTAACCAACGCTCCAGTTTCAGGGGCATTATGAAAGTCAGCTGGGAGGATATTATCTCATTCGAGAGCTGTCCTTAAGTGCATTCTTCAAACAACGCTTCGCTGAGAAACCAAAGCCTCCCAAACAATAACTATAAAATAAAGAACAGCTACAAAAGAAATCATTGATCCTATAGAAGAGATAACATTTCATTTCGTATAGCAATCAGGGTAGTCTGAATATCGGCGAGGCATCCCCCTTAAACCAAGAAAATGTTGTGGGAAAAAGGTCACATTAACCCCGACAAATATGATGTAGAAATGTGCCTTAGTTCATCGGGAATGAAGTGTAACCCCGGATAATAAAGGAAATCAATAATTAAAAGCACCAAATAAAGCAAACACAGCGCCCATCGATAGGACGTAATGAAAATGAGCTACTACATAATAAGTATCATGAAGTATGATATCTAAAGACGAGTTTGATAACACAATCCCTGTAAGGCCACCTACCGTAAAAAGAAAAATGAAACCAAGAGCTCAAAGCATGGGTGTTTCATATTTAATTTTTGCTCCGTGGATAGTAGCCAACCATCTAAATACCTTAATCCCAGTAGGAACAGCAATGATTATTGTAGCAGCTGTAAAATACGCGCGCGTATCAACATCCATTCCAACAGTAAACATATGATGTGCTCAGACAATAAAACCTAAAACACCAATAGCTAGTATAGCATAAATCATACCAAGAGTACCAAAAGTTTCTTTCTTGGCTGAATAATGACTAACAATATGGGAAATTATACCAAAACCTGGAAGAATTAAAATATAGACCTCCGGATGCCCAAAAAATCAAAATAGGTGTTGGTATAAGATAGGATCCCCCCCTCCAGCAGGATCAAAGAAAGCAGTGTTAAAATTTCGATCCGTTAATAACATCGTAATAGCCCCCGCCAAGACAGGAAGGGATAAAAGAAGAAGAATCGCGGTAATTTTTACTGACCAAACGAAAAGAGGCAAACGTTCAAACTGTATCCCTCGTCAGCGCATATTGATAATAGTTGTAATGAAATTTACAGCACCTAAAATTGAGGACACACCGGCTAAATGTAAAGAAAAAATAGCAAGATCAACAGACCCCCCTGCATGGGCCAAATTTCCTGCTAAAGGTGGATAAACGGTTCATCCAGTCCCTACCCCCCTTTCAACAGCAGCCGAGGATAAAAGTAGCAATAGGGCGGGTGGTAACAATCAAAAACTTATATTATTAAGCCGCGGAAAGGCCATATCAGGCGCCCCCAACATTAATGGGACAAGTCAATTCCCGAATCCACCAATTATTATTGGTATAACAAGAAAAAAAATCATAACGAAAGCATGTGCTGTAACAATTACATTATAAAGCTGATCGTCCCCCAGCAGCGCCCCAGGTTGGCCTAGTTCAGCACGAATTAAAAGACTCAATGCAGTACCAACTAGCCCAGATCATATTCCAAATAAAATATACAAAGTCCCAATATCTTTATGGTTTGTAGAAAAAAGTCAACGCATAAGCTATTGTGCTCAAGACAAGGACCCCTCATTTCACTCATGAAATAGTCCTAAAACAAGAATTACCAGGAACCTGAAGACACCTGTAACCAAGAAAAAATCATACCCCCTAGATATACTAGCTAAAATAGGAAAAAGTAAAACAATTTCTACATCAAAAATCAAAAAAATAATAGCTAACAAAAAGAAACGTAGAGAAAAAGGAAGCCGCGCTGATTTCACCGGATCAAATCCGCACTCAAAAGGAGAATTCTTTTCTCGATCACCAATAGTACGCTTAGAGAGGACTCAACCAAGAAATATTACAACACAAGAAAGAAAACCCGCAATAAGCCTCCTCAAGACACATCTCAACATTTAGTATTAAAGAGGTGTAACTCCCGTAATAATCAACATCAATGATTTCCGTTCAATCCCGGCGTAATACCATAATATTAAAATTTAATGAGGATGCTCGTCAACATATAAAGTAATTAGTAAACAAAAAATATAAGCTTGAATCAGCCTAATCCCAAATTCAAAAATAGTATAAAAAACTTGGATTCCAAGTAAAACAACAATACTAGATAAAGAACCAATAAACAACCTAGCGGTTAAATAATTTCCGATTAATGTCAAAACAATATGCCCAGCACTCATATTCGCTATAAGTCGCACAGATAGGGTGATTGGGCGCACTACAATTCTTACTGTTTCAATAAGAATTAAGAAAGGATTCAATAAAGCAGGAGCCCCCATTGGGAGAAGCCCAGCAATAACAGAACTAGGTATAAACGCAACCCCAGAAATAATTAAAGATAACCACATTGGAAAGCCTAAGGAAAAGGAAATAGCTAAATGTCTTGTATTACTAAACACATAGGGGACCAGTCCAATTAAATTTATAAAAATTAAAAAAAGAAACAAACCAACCACCAAACCTATAAACCCTCCTAAATTAATACCAAAAGAACGAAAAACTTGAGCTGCAATTGTCTCCTTAAAAAGATGAAGAATCTCCGTCCAGCGAGCCCCACTTACTCAAAATATACTCCTAAATATTAAAACAACAGAAAGGGAAAACCCCCAAATTAATCTATACATTGACAAAAAGACTTGATTATGGTCATCAAACGAGGAAAAAATATCAACAAGCATTCTTAAATATTTTTAGTTATCAACCCCACTTATTCTCACGGAGCTTTAAGTAAGATTTTTCTGAAGATCCTAATACCTTAAAAGCAGTAGAACCATGCCATCAAATTAAACAGAAAATTAAAAAAATAATTAATCAAAACAATAGAAATAAAAAAATCCAATTTAAGGGGGATAGCTGTGGCATAAGGCAGAAAGTACTAAAACAAAATTAGCTACATAAAACTGACAATTTTATATTATAAATTAACTAACTTTCTAAAAAAATCCAACCAAAAGGTAGAAAATCAGGGGAACCCCCCCTAATAAGTTGACAATAAGTAGAGGATTAACACATCATCCTATTCTTTGGGCCCTTAAATTAAAAGCCCTCACAAATCTAATTTTTAAACTCAAAACCTCGGAGAAAAACAAATTTAAATAATAAAATAAGCTTAATAAAGACCCAATAATTAAAATAAAAAGAAACCCCCAAGAATCTGTAGATATAGCTAAATTAACAACAACTCATTTAGAGATAAAACCTAAAAACGGAGGAAGGCCCCCGAGAGATAAAAGCATAACCATAAAACTAAAGGCGCCGTTCGAATTTTTTTTATTCAGAGACCCTAAATTTCTTAAGCTTCCTAAATCTAAAGCTCATAATCTTAAAAAAACACAAATTGTAATAACAACATAGATTCTAAAGTAAACTTTCATTCCCCTTTCCCTATAACATGCAGCGTAAATAATTCAGCCCATATGCCCAATAGAAGAATACGCTAATAAAGCCCGAATTTGGGTCTGATTTATCCCGCCGAGACCACCTATAAGACTTGAGCCAGCCCCCAGGACACAAAGTAAAATAAAAACTGTATAAACCAACTTAGCATCAATCAGACACATGATCAAAAAAATAGGCGCCACTTTTTGTCATGTTGTTAACAACAAACAAGAAATCCAGGAAAGACCAGCTATTACACTAGGGAACCAGAAATGAAAAGGAAATACCCCCATTTTCAATAACAAGCCTATAATTAGATACAATCTCCCAAAGGGGGCCCCAAGAATCCCCTGATTTAAAAACTCCCACGAGAATCTCAGACTATAACTAAAAAGACTCCCAAAAATAAGGAATCTTGAGCCTAAAGCTTGAACAATAAAATATTTCACTGCCGATTCTCTTTCCAACATTTCCTTTTGATAAACTAAGACAGGTAAAAACCCAATAAGGTTAACCTCTAACCCCGCCCAAATACCAAGTCAATGTGAAGAAGATAAAGAAAATACTGTCCCCGCAACTATAATCGTAAAAAATATAAAACTAAAAGGTAAGCTCGAAAACATAAGAAAGAGGATAAACTCAACTACCCAAAACAAAGTTAGCAGCCCTGTTTTACTGATTGTTCTTTCTCCTCCTTTTTTTAAAAAGTCTGTTGTCAAAAAAAAAATCATTTTTTTTTTGACAACAAAGTTTTTATAAAAGACTTGGTTCTGATCTTTATTAACAGCATTAGTGAGGAATTACACATGGTTTTTATTGATTGGGGTGAGGGGGTAAACTAAAAAGATCAAATTCTCTTTCTTCTATTTTAGCTTCTCTAAAATATTATTTATAATACTATATTTTAAAAGCCTCACTAACACCAGTGTTGAATATTAATTAACTTATATGTAAATACGATTTAGCCTAGCTATACTAGACCTGGTAAACTAGGTGCCAGCAGCCGCGGTTACACCTAGAGGTCAAGCTGTTAAAATTAGGTAATAAAGGTAGTTAAGCAATAACTAACAGCATAATAAAAACACCATAGAGGTAAAATTCTCACAGGTGCTATAAAACCCCCACAAAACATTTCGCTGACGCTACGAAATTTAGAGTAAAAACTGGGATTAGATACCCCACTATTTCTAACCGTAAATTAATTAATTTACCAGAGCACTACGAATTATACATTTAAAACTCAAAGAACTTGGCGGTGCTTTAGACTCCTCAGGGGAACCTGTTTCATAATCGACAGTCCACGTTAAATTTTCCTTTCTTAGTAATCAGTATGTATACCGTCGTCGTCAGGTAACTTTTCAGAATTTTTAAAGTTAGCAATAAAATTCGTAATAAATTTTTACGTCAGATCAAGGTGCAGCCCATAGAAAGGAGAGAATGGGTTACAATTAAAAATGATAATTACGAAAAGAAGCCTAAACAGACTTCTAGAAGGAGGACTTGAAAGTAAGCACAGTAATTATAAAGACTGTCTGAATTATGCTCTGAGGCGTGCACACATCGCCCGTCGCTCTCGTTGAAAAATGAGATAAGTCGTAACATAGTAGGGGTAATGGAAGTTGCCCCTAACTAGCAAGCTGAAGCTCCCAGAGCATCGGTCTTGTAAGCCGAAGGCCGAATATGGTACTATTCCACTTGCTATCTTTTGAGTATGCTATGTACAGTTGCCTTCCAAGCAAAAAGATTAAGAAAACTTAAAAAAGATACAACCTAAAATGTAGCATATCCTAATGCACTTTATTTACACTAAAGTGATACTTTAATTTAAAAAGTCATTTTAAAACTTTCTTTTATTTTTGTTATTAGCCTTCTATACCTCTTGAAACATCAAAATATCAAGTATCGGAGAGAAAACTATAATATATGATAAGCTAAAAGTACCGTAAGGGAACTAAGACCCTCCAAAAAAGTAATTTTAATAATGTACTTTTTGTATCACGATCTAGCAAGTGGCTTAAAAAGTTTTAAAGTCTCGAAAGCTAGTGAGCTATTTTTCTTAGATTTTTTAGAATCATGGTTCTAAATGTAGCAAAATTTAAATAATAAAGAAAAATAGAGATGATATTTCACCCGCACTAGTGATAGCTAGTTTCTTCAGAAAAATATAAAAGTATTTTAGTAAGGATTATTAATAGTTATTGTAAGACCATTAAATTTCAACCTTTCTAGGAACATTTTTGAGGATAAGCTCAAAAATGCTTTTGAGATTAGCATAAGTTAAATCAAGCTGTGTAGGCCTAAAATTAGCCACCACAAAAGTTTGTTATAAAATAACCATAAATATTAACAAAAATTTATATGCTCCGCGCCGAGTACTAATGAAGATAAAAACTAAAATCAATACAAGTCTTATACCTATGCTAGGATGAGTATTACCAATTTTCTACTTCTATGAGATAAAAATTATTTCTCATTCTACGCATAATTTTAAAAAAACTAATTAAATGAAAGGAACTCGGCAAAATAATTGCTTCGCCTGTTTACCAAAAACATGGCTCTTTGAATCAAAGAATAAAGAGTCAAACCTGCCCAGTGAAATATTTTTAACGGCCGCGGTACTCTGACCGTGCAAAGGTAGCGTAATCATTTGCCTTATAATTGAAGGCTAGTATGAATGGTTCGACGTGAGCAATACTGTCTCTCCTTTATTTCCTAGAAATTAACTTTTAGGTGAAGAGGCCTAAATACAATTAAAGGACAAGAAGACCCTGTCGAGCTTAAAAGACAAAATAGAAGTTAATATCCTGAGAAATAAATACTCTGTTAAGCTTTTTAGTTGGGGCGACTAAGGAACAAATAAAGCTTCTTTCTTAAAAACAAGCTAATCAGCACAGATCCAGCACTACCGCTGATCAAGAAAATTAGTTACCGCAGGGATAACAGCATAATCTCTCTTGAGAGACCAAATCGAAAGAGGGGGTTGTGACCTCGATGTTGGACTAGAATATCCGAAAGATGCAGACGTCTTTAAAGGTTGGTCTGTTCGACCATTAAAATTTTACATGATCTGAGTTCAGACCGGCGTAAGCCAGGTCAGTTTCTATCCTTAATTCTTATATTTATGCTTAGTACGAAAGGATCAGCTTAAAGGATATAATCCTATAATAGAATATTTATAATAAATAAATCAACAGCATAATAATAAACTGAGTGAGCAAAGATAATGCAGTTGACTTAGGATCAACGATCAAAGGTACAAATCCTTTATTTAGTACCAACTCTAGGATAAAAATAGCAAAAAGTGCGCTAGATTTAAGCTCTAGACATGAAGATTAAAGCTCTTCTTTTTATAATGTATCTTCCTATTGTTGCTTCTCTTTTCTCCTATATTTGTGTACTCTTAGCAGTTGCTTTTTTTACGCTACTAGAACGTAAAGGCTTAAGATATATCCAAATTCGAAAGGGCCCAAACAAAGTGGGAACCATAGGCTTACCACAGCCCCTAGCAGACGCTGCTAAGCTTTTAGCAAAAGAAATTGCTAAGCCGACAACAGCCAATTATTCTCCTTACTTTATGGCTCCAATCTTTAGCTTTATCCTGGCCTTGCTGCTCTGGCAATTATACCCAATAATTTTTTCTACTTATTACTTTAAATGGGGCATCCTTTTCTTTTTATGCGTCTCATCGCTAAACGTATATGGAACATTGTTAGCAGGATGGGCATCAAACTCCAAATATGCCTTGCTAGGAAGTTTACGAGCAATTGCCCAAACAATCTCTTATGAAGTAAGAATAGCTTTAATTCTTTTATTTCCATTATTCTTAGCCAGAAGATTTAACTTCATGGAGATTGTTGAAGAGCAAGGAATTTTATGGTTAGTGTTCCTAATGGCTCCCGCTGCTTTTCTTTGATTTGTTACTTGCATTGCAGAAACTAATCGGGCGCCGTTTGACTTTGCTGAAGGCGAGTCTGAATTAGTCTCCGGCTTTAATATCGAGTACGGAAGCGCAGGATTCGCCTTAATTTTTTTAGCAGAATATGCTAATATTTTGGTAATAAGCCTCTTTACTTCAATCTTATTTTTTGGGGGGAATCAAATAATTATATTTGAGAGAGATCTTATACTAGTTTTAAAAATTTCTTTCTTTGCATTTCTTTTTATTTGGGTTCGAGCAAGCTATCCCCGCTTTCGTTATGACCTGTTAATAGGGCTGACTTGAAAAAGCTTCCTTCCATCTGCATTAGTTCTTCTTTTACTGGTATCTATACTTATATTTATTCAACTTTAACAGAACATAGTTTATCAAAATATTAGCATTGGAAGCTAGAGATCGGTTTTACGCCGTGTTTTGATATGAGAATTAGCATCATCCTAAGCCTAGCTTTATGCAGCGTATTTATATTTCCTTTAATGGCCCAACCCCTAAGTTTAGGCTTATCGATCATAATTTCTACTATATTCTTTTGTGTTTTAGTGGGCTTATATCTTTCCTCTTGATACGGTTACATCCTCTTTTTAATCTATGTGGGGGGCTTACTCGTAATATTCGCCTATGTAGCTGCCCTCTCCCCTAACGTGCTTTTCGGCGGGGCAAACTCTTTCCTCTTTTTTATAGGTGCCCAAGTATTCATTCCGATTATTATATTTAACTCTATTTTTTTAGATTCGGGTAATTTGCTGCCCTTCCCGGGCCAACACAGATCTTTAATTACAATAAAAACCTTAGGCACAGAGCTAGTCTCGCCTTCATTTATTTCAATCTTAATTAGGCTAGGCCTAATTCTTTTAATCAACCTAATTGTAGTAGTAAAAATCTGCTATTACCAATATGGCACACTCCGACCGTATAAAGCCACCTATGCGAACCCCAATTCGAAAAACACACCCAGTATTAAAAATAGTTAATAACGCCCTCGTAGATTTGCCAGCACCTGCCAACTTATCTATCTGGTGAAATTTTGGTTCTTTGCTCGGGCTTTGTCTAATTATCCAGATTATAACAGGACTATTCCTAGCTATACACTACGCAGGTCACACAGATTTAGCTTTCAACTCTGTAGTACATATTTCTCGAGATGTTAACTACGGGTGACTATTGCGAGCTTTACATGCAAATGGTGCATCCTGGTTTTTTATTTGTCTTTACCTTCATATCAGACGAGGGATATATTACGCCTCTTATTTTTACCAACATACCTGAAATATTGGGGTTGCTCTTTTGATTTTAACTATGGCGACTGCTTTCCTCGGCTATGTTCTTCCGTGAGGTCAAATATCATTCTGGGGAGCTACTGTAATCACAAATCTCCTTTCGGCAATCCCATACGTGGGGAAAATATTAGTTGAATGGGTTTGAGGCGGATTTGCAGTTGATAACGCAACACTAACACGATTCTACAGAATCCACTTTCTTCTCCCACTTATTATTGCTGCTATAAGAGCTCTTCATCTTCTTTTCCTGCATGAGACCGGATCTAATAACCCTCTCGGATTAAACAGAGACAGCGAAAAAATTCCATTTCACTCTTACTATAGATTTAAAGACCTAGTTGGATTCTTAATTTTATTACTTTTTTTAGCACTTCTAGCCCTCTTTAATCCACAGCTTCTGACTGATCCAGAAAACTTTATCCCCGCCAACCCACTAGTTACCCCTGTACATATCCAGCCAGAGTGATATTTTCTATTTGCTTACGCTATTCTACGCTCTATCCCAAATAAACTAGGAGGAGTTATCGGCCTAGCAGCCTCCATCCTTATTTTATTTATTCTCCCGCTCACACACCCTGGAAAATCTCGTTCCATAGCTTTTTACCCGCCTAATCAAATTTTATTTTGAAGCCTTATCGGAATTTTCTGAATTTTAACCTGAATTGGTGCTTGCCCCGTAGAACCCCCATATGAGCAAATCGGGCAACTGTTCACATTCTTATATTTCTTTTATTTTATTTTAGCCCCCCTCAGCCAAATTAGATGGGATAAGTTAATTAACCTTTAAAATAAAACCTTTATTGCAGGATAAGCTAAAGAAAAAGCTGTTGGGCTCATAACCCAAAAATGAATATAAATTCTCCTACAAACAATGAGACGAAACCCATTCCACTTAGTCGAATTTAGTCCATGACCTTTAACAGGATCTATAGGGGCACTCTTCTTAACCTTAGGCTTAGCAAGGTGATTCCACGGAGGATCTTATCTGACTATAGCCTTAGGCCTATTCCTAATTTCTCTCACAATACTGCAATGATGGCGCGATGTTATCCGAGAAGCAACCTTTCAAGGATTCCACACTATTCAAGTATCAAAAGGCTTACGCTGAGGAATAATTCTATTTATTGTCTCCGAAGTTTGTTTTTTCTTTGCTTTTTTTTGAGCATATTTCCATAGCAGATTAGCCCCAGCAACAGAATTAGGCTCTTGTTGACCCCCAGTTGGAATCACACCGCTAAATCCGTTTGAAGTCCCTCTGCTGAACACGGGAGTCCTTCTTGCATCAGGTGTTACTGTTACTTGGGCACACCATAGTTTAATAGAGGGGGACCGACCTGGCGGCCTTCAAGGCCTTATGGCTACAGTAGCCTTAGGCGTTTATTTTACAGTTCTTCAGGCAGGTGAGTATCACGAAGCATCATTTACAATCGCAGATGGTGCTTACGGATCCACATTCTTTGTGGCCACCGGCTTCCACGGGCTACACGTTTTAATTGGAAGAACATTTCTCTTAGTGTGCCTCATACGTGTCTGACTACAGCATTTCTCAACAGGGCACCACTTTGGCTTCGAAGCTGCTGCTTGATATTGACATTTTGTAGATGTTGTCTGACTTTTTCTTTATCTTTCTATCTACTGATGAGGATGTTAAAGCACAGTATACCAGCCAACCATAACCAGTCATTTTTATAGCCATCTTATCCTATCCTAGGTGACTGAGTAAAGTATTAGATTTTTAATCTAAAAACGGCTATTTTATGCCCCTAAGAGGAGCAACTTCGATGGCCGAGATTGAGGCAACAGACTGTAGATCTGTCCACGGAACCTATGCCCTCGAAGAAATGTTTCTAGGGTGTACAGCACATTAAGTTTTCATCTTGAAGGAATGACATAAGTCATTAGAAATACATCAAGACTTTAAGTTAAAGCAAACTGTAGGCCTTCAAAGCCTGATATGAGTTCATTAAACTCAGGTCTTGCTTTAAATGAAAGCCAAAACAGCGGCGCCTAACTGTTAACTAGAAAATTGTAACTATATTACTCATTTAGCACAGCCTAAGTCCGGCTAAGTACTTTAACCAAAAAGATCTAACTTGCACTTAGAAAATGAGCAAATCTGCCCCTAAGCCAGCTTTTAGCGTGCGGGAAGCGAAAATTCGCGCTCGGTTTCGGCCCGTGTTTTGGAAACTATCTCCCTCGCGCTGTATGGGGGTCTCGCTATAGTTTATTTAAAACAATGAATTGCAAATTCAAAAAATGAGAGGTTTCCATGGTGAGTAA